TGTCTCGTTACCGAGGGCCTCGTTTCAAAAAAATACGCCGTCTGGGTGTTTTACCGGGACTAACTAGCCAATTTAAAATTCTCAGATGTACTAGTAAAAGAACCACACCCGGAAGTGATCCTAGAAACCAATCACGCTCCGGGAAAAAATCTCAATATCGTATTCGTTTAGAAGAAAAACAAAAATTGCGTTTTCATTATGGTCTAACGGAAAGACAATTACTTAAATACGTTCATATCGCTGGAAAAGCAAAAGGATCAACAGGTCAGGTTTTACTACAATTACTTGAAATGCGTTTGGATAACATCCTTTTTCGATTAGGTATGGCTTCGACCATTCCTGGAGCCCGACAATTAGTTAACCATAGGCATATTTTAGTTAATGGTCATATAGTAGATATACCAAGTTATCGATGCAAACCCCGAGATATTATTACTACAAGGGATGAACAAAAATCCAGAGCTCTGATTCAAAATTATCTTGATTCATCTCCCCGTGAAAAATTGCCAAAACATTTAACTCTTCACCCATCCCAATATAAAGGATCAGTCAATCAAATAATAGATAGTAAGTGGGTCGGTTTGGAAATAAATGAGTTGCTAGTCGTAGAATATTATTCCCGTCAAACTTGAACCTAACCTAAAATAAAACAACAAGGGTTCGTAGAATTTTTCCCTCCCCTTTGTTTTGTTTGGCGAAGTAAATCGCTAAAGTAAGGGAGCTTGATCTGTATTTCTATCCTTCATGTATCATAAATAAATGGATCGAGAGGATATTTTCATGCCTTGGATCCGCTTTTTCAAATATTTTGAGTACTATGTACTACAGCAACTAGAATTAGCAATAGGAATATACAATCTATATTACAGAAAGTTATAGTTAAATACCATCTAGATGTATGTAGATATCCATAGTGGAATCATATGAAAGAGATTTTTTTTATATCTAAGCGATTCGATGAATTACTCCTAAGGGTTCACATCATAATAAGAGTGCTGGTTGATAAGAATTACTTCTGGAAGACAAAAAGAAATCTATATTATATATATACAGTATAGAAATAGAAAAAAAAGTACGGATTATTATATTATGATAATATTATGATTATGTATCCATTGAGTAAATTAAATGATTATTCATGATTCCATATTGAATCAATTCCATACCGGTTCCAAACAAACTTGAGGAATGTTATGGTAAAACTTCGTTTAAAACGATGTGGTAGAAAGCAACGTGCGACTTGAAGGAATGATCGGTTGTGGATTCTTACATCCACCATTTTTTAATATATAAATTATGAGGTGCTCTTAGCTCGACATAGTTTGTTCGGTTCTAATTATTTACTTTAACCAACCCACAACCCAACTAAATGGGGTTGTTAGTTAAAGTAAAAGTAAATAATACACGATGGAGCTCGAGCGGAAAAGATTAATTAATTTCTCAGAGGTAAGGATCTATGGTTAATGTCAATCAATAAGTTAGAACAACTTCGTAAGCATATCTTCGATATAGAAATTAAAAAGATTCAATTCGAATAAAATATCCTTTTGGATTTGAAATTTTTGTTGGAATTGGAAAAACTATTTCGATCATAAAGTGTATCACACGGGAATCAAGCGTTTATACGATTCTTCGATAGTCAATAAATAACAAAAGGTATGTTGCTGCCATTTTGAAACGATTAAAGATCACCGAAATAATGTCTAAACCCAATGATTCAAAACGAAGATAAACGATCCTGGAACAAGAAAACACCCATTTTTTTTGTCTCAACACTTTGAACAAAATAAAAAAAGGAATCCAAAAAATGGATAAAAAACGAGACAAAAAAGTGGGTTAGAGACAGCTCAATAAATGAAATGCCAAGGACTCGGGATTTTCCTTTGAACTCTTTGAGAATTATCTAACTTGAGTTATAAGTACGAATGGTTTTTCGGGTTTTCGACCAAAAAAAACGACAAAAATCATAGTTTCGATTTAATTTAATTGATTATTTTATGGATCTATTTGCCACTCTATATACTATGACATTAGAATCATTCTTTCTCGAGCCGTACGAGGAGAAAGCCTCCTATACGTTTCTAAGGGGGGAATTGTTCATCTATATCTATCCCAATGAGCCATTTATCGAATCGTTGCAATTGATGTTCGATCCCGAAGAGAAGGAAGAGATCTTCGTAAAGTGGGTTTTTATGATCCAATAAAAAATCAAGCTTCTTCAAATGTTCCCGCCATTTTATATTTCCTTGAAAAAGGCGCTCAACCTACGGAAACTGTTCATGATATTTTAAAGAAGGCGGAGATATTTAAGGAACTTCGCGTTAATTACGCGAAATAAAATGTAATTCATACAATACATATAAAAACGAGAAAATAAAAAAGAGCTAGTCTAGTTTTGTGTAATTTTTTCTTCACTATTCCCCTTCCCGTTTCCCCATCTTTTGTTCTATCCATAAAATTATGTATGGTATTATCCCCCAACCGGGTAGTTTTTGGCGAGACTCCACTAAAAAAAGGGGCCGAGCTTTCTTATGGTATCTTTATGGATATTGAATAAACCCGAGGTTTTCTTCTTGATTCTTTTTTTCTTTTCGACATCTACACTTTTTTTATTCTCTAGGTAGGTTATCTATGAAATGCCAATCCAACACAAGTTCTTATTATTTTATAATAAAAATATTATTTTTTTCTCAACGTTCATATTGACAATAGTGCATTGAAAAAATATAATTGATCGTGGATAAATAGATCTATTTATCCACGCCCTATAAGTTTTTTTTTACTTTACTTCATGTAAGCGATAGGTTCCTTAAATTCTCTGGGATATATTTCATTTATCTTATCCGGGAATTTTTCAGATTTTCATTATAGCTATAGCTGTTCATTTTTATGTTCATAATTTACTATAAAAAAATGTTTTTGATGGGGTTGTGCAATCCAATCTCTCTTTTTTTTTTTCGATCGTATCTACACACCATAATTCTATTTTTGGGTTGCTAACTCAACGGTAGAGTACTCGGCTTTTAAGTGCGGCTAAAATCTTTTACACATTTGGATGAAGGAACGGATTCGTCCATACCGTTGGTAGAGTTTGTAAGACCCCGACTGATCCTGAGAGGGAACGAATGGAAAAAACAGCATGTCGTATAAATGAATAACTCATATCATAAATAAATAACTTTAAGATAGAGTACTTAACCCTTACGGGATCAGTACAAAATATTTGTTTAGTTTGTTAGAGTTTTAATTCTTAGAGCGGTACAAAAAATCAATTATGGTTGGATCGAGTGAATAAATGGATAGAGCCAAAAAGCTCCAATTATAGGGAAACAAAAAGAGCAACGAGCTTCGGTTCTTAATTCGAATAATTACCAATTACCCGATCTAATTATACGTTAGAAATATATTAGTCCCTGGGGCGGGCAAAGGTTATGAAATCACTTTAATAAGTGGATTCTTCACTTTTTTTTTGAATCCTAACTATTCTATTAATTATATCCCTGTGCGGAGACGAATGTGTAAAAGAAACAGTATATTGAGAAATATAATTCTAAAGTCAAAAGAGCGATCGGGTTGCAAAAATAAAGGATTTCTAAACATCTTCGGTATCTTATAACGAACAAGAACCAATCGGATGGAAAAAGAGAGAATCCATGGATTAATCATTTCCAAGGTATCTTTTCTTACTATGATACCTTGATACCTTGTTTTGACTGTATCGTACCTATGTATCGTATCATTTGATGACCCAAGAAATCCCCGGTTTTGGTTCAAATCGAATTTCAAATGGAGGAATTACAAGGCTATTTAAAGATAGATAGATCGCGAGAACGGGACTTCCTATACCCACTTCTCTTTCAGGAATACATTTATGCACTTGCTCATGATCATGGGTTAAATAAATCGATTCTTTATGAGCCTATGGAAAATTTAGGTTATGACAAAAAATATAGTTTAATAATTGTTAAACGTTTAATTACTCGAATGTATCAACAGAAGCATTTGATTATTTTTACGAATGATTCTAATCAAAATTTTTTTTTCGGGCATAATAAAAATTTTGATTCTCAAATGATATCAGAGGGGGTTGCAGTCATTGTGGAACTTCCATTCTCACTGCGATTAGTATCTTCCCCAGAAAGTAAAGAAATAGACAAATCTATGACTACTTTACGATCAATTCATTCCATATTTCCCTTTTTAGAGGATAAATTATTACATTTAAATCATGTATTAGATATACTAATACCCTACCCTATCCATCTGGAACTATTGGTTCAAACCCTTCGCTCTTGGATACAAGATGCTCCCTTTTTGCACTTATTGAGATTCTTTCTCTACAAGTATCATAATTGGAATAGTCTTATTACTCAAAAAACGAAAATGATTCTCTTTTTTTCAAAAGAGAATCAAAGATTTTTCCTGTTCCTATATAATTTTCATGTATATGAATCGGAATCCATATTTGTTTTTCTCCGTAAACAATCTTATCATTTACGATCAACGTCTTCTAGAGCTTTTCTTGATCGAACACATTTTTATAGAAAAATAGAACATTTTTTAGTGGATTTTCGTAATGATTTTCATACTATCCTATGGTTGTTCAAGGATCCTTTCATACAGTATTTCAGATTTCAAGGAAAATCCATTTTGTCTTCAAAAGGAACCCCTCTTCTGATGAAGAAATGGAAATATTACCTTGTAAATTTATGGGAATGTCATTTTTACTTTTGGTCTCAACCGGATAGGATTCATATAAACCAATTATCCAATCATTTTATCGATTTTCTGGGTTATCTTTCAAGTGTACGACCAACTCCTTCAGCAGTAAGGAGTCAAATGTTAGAAAAGTCATTTATTATAGATATTGTTATTAAAAAGTTTGATACTATAGTTCCAATTATTCCTTTGATTGGATCATTGGCTAAAGCGAAATTTTGTAACTTTTCAGGACATCCCATTAGTAAGCCTGCTTGGGCGGATTCATCAGATTCTGATAT